CGTCAGTGGCATATTTCTACGCGGGTCTTACCAAAAAGGGATTGGGTTATTTCGGGAAATATATTCAACCAACCCCAATCCTTTTACCCATTAACATCTTAGAAGATTTCACAAAGCCTTTATCACTTAGTTTTCGACTTTTCGGAAATATATTAGCTGATGAATTAGTAGTTGTTGTTCTTGTTTCTTTAGTACCTTTAGTGGTTCCTATACCTGTCATGTTCCTTGGATTATTTACAAGTGGTATTCAAGCTCTGATTTTTGCAACTTTAGCCGCGGCTTATATAGGGGAATCCATGGAGGGCCATCATTGACTAGTTTTTGAAAGATTCTTTTTTAGCTTATCCCAAGGTAATGTATGCGTGGCTCAAAAAAAATCTAATCTAATTAGGAAATCTAAATATACAACTCACTATATACAATCTAGAGTAATAGCCAAAGATATTAGAGTAGAGAGTTGTAAAAAAAAGGGGGAAAGAGATCTAAAAGATCTTTTTCCTAAAATTCTTGGTTGATCCACTTATATTATACCATTCTCTCCTGAATAGATATTCATTTTATATTGCTGGTCGGCCAATCCTAATATTTCCTATTCGGAATCAGAATTTGAATAAGAATTCTTGTGGTTTACGAAGTGTGAGTAAAAAAATAAAAAAAGAGGGGTGCTCTATAGAAGGATTCCCCTTTCAGTTGATTTTCTTCAGCGATTGACCAAAATAAAATTTTCAGAAATAATAAATTGCGTGAACTTAGATCAATCAAATAATGATATTTCTATCCACTGATTCGGCCTAAGCAATTTGTCTATTTAGATTGTATCCATGCGGGAGAATGATAAAGAAAGGGTAAGAAGTATTTACAAACAAAAAAGGGATTCATAAAAAATAGGGTGATTCGGATCGGAGAGGGAGGTTTTACTAGGTATATTATATGTAAAAAAGTGCTATGCTATAAGTCAACTTGTTTTTCGACGCATAATTCTCGAATTCGATTGAATTTAAGATGAATGAAGAGTTGGTTTACGTTATGGAAGAAAGACGTGTATAGGTGATTGATATTAAATATTGACTAGTTATATATGAACTAAAGAGATATTCAATTTGCCCTACTACTAGAAATTTGATGGCTATTCCAATAGAAGTCTTTCCGTATCCTCTGGGACTGGGAGTTCGATGAATAAACAGATGAAATCAAGAAAAAAAATCGAAGAATTCAAAGAATGGTTCGGAACAAAGAAACGGACGGACGAAAGTCGTACAGATTCGCAAAGATTTTGTCGATAGGAACTAAAAAAGAGATATCGAAGTAAAGTAGTTTTGATCCTTGAATAAGATTATTACTTCAATTTGAAGTTTGTAGTGACTTCGACTGGATGAATTGTAGCGATGTAATATTAAGTTAGAATTCATCGGCTGACTGTATCATTAACCGTTTTTTTTTGTATGAGGAACTTATCATGAATCCACTGATTTCTGCCGCTTCCGTTATTGCTGCTGGATTGGCTGTAGGGCTTGCTTCTATTGGACCTGGAGTTGGTCAAGGTACTGCTGCGGGCCAAGCTGTAGAAGGTATCGCGAGACAGCCTGAGGCGGAGGGAAAAATACGAGGTACTTTATTGCTTAGTCTAGCTTTTATGGAAGCTTTAACAATTTATGGCCTGGTTGTAGCATTAGCACTTTTATTTGCGAATCCTTTTGTTTAATCTTATAAATTCGAAAAAGCAATAACCCACGGGAAGGGCTGATTTGTGGATGAGGAATTAGCATACTCACTCGCTTTCATCCTTTCCGTTCGTAGTCTAAGGAACCCCCTTTTATATTTTTTATTTATATTTTTTAGGAAGGGTTTAAATAAATAAATAAAGAAGGGGGTAATTCACCATTTCTAAATCGAATCTTTTTTGGCTCGATTTATAAATAGTAAAATATATATATATATATATCAAAGGGGGGGCAGGGCGATACAAAAAGAACTCTGTTCTTTTTTTTTAGTCTATCTATAAGAGGAGATCATATGAAAAATGTAACCGATTCTTTCGTTTCTTTAGGCCACTGGCCATCCGCCGGGAGTTTCGGGTTTAATACCGATATTTTAGCAACAAATCTAATAAATCTAAGTGTAGTGCTTGGGGTATTGGTTTTTTTTGGAAAGGGAGTGTGTGCGAGTTGTTTATTTCAAGAATAGGCTGGATCCAACCAGCTGTACTTTTTATGTTATAACTAGAAAAAGTAGGTACATTATCTCACGAATGACTTCTGAATAAAGAAATCATATGCAAGAACCATAGCATTTCGTTATTCGTTGGTAAATCCGCTTTGATTCTCTATCAACCAAAAATGTGGGACCATTAACTATGGTTAAAGCTAAATCATTTGAAGTCCAGACGCAGCATGGTACTCTTTCTACCGCAATATGAATATTAATATAGAGATGCTTTCAAAATGAATAATTTATCTATATAAGAACACTCATATGGATAAAATGATTTGAACCGCTTATT